TGGTGGAGTGAAATCCAACAAAAAAATCAGTAACTAAAAGAATCAAAAAAGCTTTTATTGAGTCATTTAAGTTATAGAAAAATTCCTGAGCCCAAGAATTCAAAATGACAAGTTCTTCTTTACCCAGAAAAAAAGAACCACTTAGAATAGCCAAACAGATTATATTTGTTAAGAAATGCAAAATGATATGGAGATGATGCTCATTATCTATTTTGGCCAATTGTATTATTTCCCCGTGTATTCCTATAGGAAATTTTTGTACATGTGTCTTCGGTTTCTCTTTTATCATTTCGTCCAAGAGAAAAAGTTCTTCTAATTCTATGAATCCTTCTAGAATCCTTTTCTCTTGAATATCCGTTAAGAAAGTTTCGGATTGCCTCGTATTCCACCAATTCTTAATCCAAAGTTCCAGACATTTGTTAAAAGAGAAAGAGACTCCCCAGGGCAAAAGTACGATAAATACAAGATATAGGAAAGAAGGCAATGCTTTCTTTTTTTTCATTTTTGATCTGTAAATTGAGTTGTTAATGAATCCGCTTCATTCGCCGCCTCTATTTCATTCGCTGAATATATATGATATTTCTTTTCTTTGAAACAAAAATTCTATAACAAGGTTTGAGACCTTATGTTTGTATCTATTTCTCTTTTTGTATACTAGTGGAATTTCATTGTATTGGGTTCTTTCTTAGATCTAAATGGAGTGGAATAGAGAAATAAAAAAAGGCCTTTTATATTTTATATAAAAATGAAAGAATATTATGCCATATATCTCACTTGGACAAAACAAATTCAAATCAAAGCAATTTTCTCTTATCCTCGTTTGTTCCTTCCTTTAGATAAATACTCAAAAATCCCCTTACAATTGCAAAAAATGGCAATTGGTACTCAAAATACTTCAATCGGTACGCGCAAGAAATAGGCCAATTCGGCAGCTTTTTGTTCAATTTCTCGTGGAGTAAAAAACTTATCATCAGTACGAGTCAAGGGAATGACCCCCTGGCCCCGGATTTCCATATAAAGGATGCGACGAGGATAAAGACCCTCTTTAACCTGAATTCTAATTGATTGGATATCCCGCACAAGGAATCGAAGGAAGATGCGACGTTTTATTCCAGGGAATCCCCAACGAAAAATGCACACTATTCCCTCTTTTCTATCAAATCGGTCATAACCACTGCCTACATTCCAAAAAATAGTGCACCACAAATAGGAGCTAATGAATAGGCCCGCGATTCCGTAGAAAGACATCACAACCCCCTGTGGAAAAAAAAGAATTTGTTGAGATGGAAGTACGGATATCATATTCTTACCAAGATAACTGGAAGCCCCAACTGCTAAGAATCCTAATGAACCTAGAAAAAGAATACAGGCCCAGAAAAAATTACCCCTTTTTCGAGAACCTTTTAGAAGTTCTATCCATATATGTTCTGATCGCCAATTCATATTAGATATACTAAATCCAGTAGCGGTCAATTGAAATTGAGAGAATAAGCTAAATGATTTTGACTTTACTTTTTTTAATTCTGAAATAGCCCTCAGTAGCTAGTACTCCTGTGAAATAATTGGTTAGATACATTGACTTTCTATTCAAAACAAATTCGCGGATCCACTAAAAAAAAACTCGCTATACTCGGCTACGCATATGCATGCATTTATGCTCGTAGCCTATATCTGCATCCATGGATATTTTTCATTTGTGTGTAGAAAGAGCTACATACCCTATCATATTATATTACTTATCACAAATCCGTATTATGATCCTGGAAATACATTAATAAAATAAAATTGGGCCCTGTCGTTTCTAGACAATCTTATTTTTCTGCACATAAAGAAATAAGGAAGCCATTGCAATTGCCGGAAATACTAAGCCTACTAAAGGCACGAAAATAGAGGGTAAGTTAAAATCCGTCATAGAATATGTGTCTCAATTCAAATTTACTATTTCTATCTATTCGAAATATATCTTAAGATTCTTATGATATAATTAAGTATATCTATTATAAGGAATATTGACTATTGTATTTTTGAGTTTACAAAATAAAGATTTTTTATAGATATAGAATACTTTAGTATATCTATAAAAAAATGAATGGATAATAAGAAAATTGCAAAAAAGGGGGCACTAATGAAAAATATTTTATTTTTCTTTTCCCATTCTCATCGCCTTTCTATCCTTCTAATCGAGCTTGAAATTGGATTCAAAAGAAAGCTATTGTCAAAATAAAAGAAATACCTCTTTCAGAATACCCTTTAATTTAACCTTTAATTTTTAAAGTAGAAATGGAATAGAATAACCCGGTTGAAGGGTAATGATCATACGTCTGTAATGCATTGTATGTCCCAGAATAGGTCCCATTCTTCTACCCTTTCCGGGTAGTCGATGGCTATTCACAGCTACTACCTTAACACCAAAGAAGAGTTCAACCCAATGCTTTATTTCTGTCTTAGTGAATCCCGATTCGACATTAAAAGTATATTGATTCTTTCCCAATAAACGAAGACTCTTTTCTGTAAATACTGCGTATTTGATTCCATTATCGTACGATAATACTATATTTTTCTTTATATTTGTTTATTGTATTATACCTTTCTATATTCTAGATATATAGAATAGAAGAATCTCGATTTGTCAAGTCTCATGATCGTATCAAGATCTATTCGGCTCAACCTTTTTTTAGAAAAAAAGATTGAGCCGAATTTAATTGCAATCCATTAATAAAGAAGAATTACTGCATTTCGTAACTTATTTTTTCTCTTTCTATTTTGCTTCTTTTTTTTTATTTAGACCTTCCTTATATCTAGTTTTATCTACTTAATCTATGGATCTATGGTATCCACCGGCTTGTAATCAAATTTGATCTCCTTCCATACTTCACAAGCTGCGGCTAGTTCAGGACTCCATTTGCAAGCTGCTTTGATAATTTCATTACCTTCACTAGCAAGATCGCGCCCTTCGTTACGAGCTTGTACACAGGCTTCTAAAGCCACACGATTAGCTGCTGCACCAGGTGCATTTCCCCAAGGATGCCCTAAAGTTCCTCCACCAAATTGTAATACGGAATCGTCTCCAAAGATTTCGGTCAGAGCTGGCATATGCCAAACATGAATACCCCCTGAAGCCACCGGTATAACACCTGGCATGGATACCCAGTCCTGAGTGAAAAAGACACCGCGAGAACGATCTTTTTCAATAAAATCATCACGCAATAAATCAACAAAACCTAAAGTCATTTCGCGTTCCCCTTCTAACTTACCTACTACTGTACCGGAGTGGACATGATCTCCCCCCGACATACGCAATGCTTTAGCTAATACACGGAAATGCATACCATGATTTTTCTGTCTATCAATAACTGCATGCATTGCTCGGTGAATGTGAAGAAGTAGGCCGTTGTCGCGGCAATAATGAGACAAACTAGTATTTGCGGTGAATCCTCCAGTTAAGTAGTCATGCATTACAATAGGAACCCCTAATTCCCTTGCAAATACGGCTCTCTTAATCATTTCTTCGCATGTACCTGCAGTCGCATTCAAGTAATGCCCCTTGATTTCACCAGTTTCGGCTTGTGCTTTATAAATTGCCTCAGCACAAAAGACAAAACGGTCTCTCCAGCGCATAAATGGTTGTGAGTTTACGTTTTCATCATCTTTGGTAAAATCAAGTCCACCACGTAGACACTCATAACACGCTCTACCGTAATTTTTTGCGGATAATCCCAATTTTGGTTTAATAGTACATCCCAATAAAGGACGACCATACTTGTTCAACTTATCCCTTTCAACTTGGATACCGTGAGGCGGACCTTGGAAAGTTTTTGAATAAGTAGGGGGAATTCGTAGATCCTCCAAACGTAGAGCGCGTAAGGCTTTGAAACCAAATACGTTACCCACAATGGAAGTAAACATATTAGTAACAGAACCCTCTTCAAATAGGTCTAATGGATAAGCTATATAACAGATATATTGATCCGCCTCCCCAGGAACGGGCTCGATGTGATAGCATCGTCCTTTGTAACGATCAAGACTGGTAAGTCCATCAGTCCAAACAGTTGTCCATGTACCAGTAGAAGATTCCGCAGCTACTGCAGCCCCTGCTTCTTCAGGCGGAACCCCGGGCTGAGGAGTTACTCGGAATGCTGCCAAGATATCAGTATCCTTGGTTTCGTACTCTGGGGTGTAGTAAGTCAATTTATAATCCTTAACACCAGCTTTAAATCCAACACTTGCTTTAGTTTCTGTTTGTGGTGACATAAGTCCCTCCCTACAACTCATGAATTAAGAATTCTCACAACGACAAGGTCTACTCGATATGAATTAGGCGTAAATGAAATCTTTGCAAAAATCTAAAAAAAAAAAGATATTCAATTAATATCAACTCATTAAATAAAAAAAAGAGTAGGCTTAAGTTAATGAATATGTTTCATGCGTGCACCCTGTGTACGTTCTATCCTCTAGGAATTCTACTATTATAGGAATTCGATAGGAATTGAGTTGTTGTTATGGTGAGTTGTTGTTATGGTAAGTTAACACGGTTCGTTATTAAACCGTGGATTTGATTCACCAAATCCATCATTATTGTATACTCTTTGATAGATATAGCGCAACCCAAACCAATCCCTAATCCTTATTTTACAATTTGTAAAGTTCTTAATAGGCCCCTTTGATATTTTGAATCTAAATACCTAAATACTAAGAAAATTCTCTGTTGACAGCAATCTACGCTTCACAGTAGTATATATTTTGTATATCGAAGTCCTAGATAGGAAAGTAGAGTAGGCACAGATCCTTCACAAAAAGCGAAATTTATACGAAAAAAAAAAAGATTGATTGAACTTTCCAACGGACTCATTCCATAAGTAAACGATTGAATGGGATTCGCTTGGGCAACGAAATCAAGTGCTAGTCCCCTTTTCTTTGCTATTGAATTAACTAATTCATTTCCTTTTGACTTTTGGATTTTTGGATATTTTTTTTTATTTGATTTGGCATTATTCAAAAAAAAAAAGAAAAATTTCGACAAATTCCTTTTTTTGAAAATTATGTGATAATTATGAGAACCAATCCTACTACTTCGCGCCCCGGGGTTTCCACAATTGAAGAAAAAAGCGCAGGGCGTATTGATCAAATTATTGGACCCGTGCTGGATATCACCTTTCCCCCGGGCAAGTTGCCTTATATTTATAACGCTTTGATAGTCAAGAGTCGAGACACTGCCGATAAGCAAATTAATGTGACTTGTGAGGTACAACAATTATTAGGAAATAATCGAGTTAGAGCTGTAGCTATGAGTGCTACAGACGGGTTGATGAGAGGAATGGAAGTGATTGACACGGGAGCTCCTCTCAGTGTTCCAGTCGGTGGAGCTACTCTCGGACGAATTTTTAACGTTCTTGGGGAGCCTATTGACAATTTGGGTCCTGTAGATACTAGTGCAACATTCCCTATTCATAGATCTGCGCCTGCCTTTATCGAGTTAGATACGAAATTATCTATCTTTGAAACAGGTATTAAGGTGGTCGATCTTTTAGCTCCTTATCGACGTGGAGGAAAAATCGGACTATTTGGGGGGGCAGGAGTAGGTAAAACAGTACTCATCATGGAATTAATCAATAACATTGCTAAAGCTCATGGAGGCGTATCCGTATTTGGCGGAGTAGGGGAACGGACTCGTGAAGGAAATGATCTTTATATGGAAATGAAAGAATCTGGAGTAATTAATGAAAAAAATATTGAGGAATCAAAGGTAGCTCTAGTCTATGGCCAAATGAATGAACCACCGGGAGCTCGTATGAGAGTTGGTTTAACTGCCCTAACTATGGCGGAATATTTCCGAGATGTTAATAAGCAAGACGTGCTTTTATTCATCGATAATATCTTTCGTTTTGTTCAAGCAGGATCGGAAGTATCCGCCTTATTAGGGAGAATGCCCTCCGCAGTGGGTTATCAACCTACCCTTAGTACAGAAATGGGTTCTTTGCAAGAAAGAATTACTTCTACCAAAAAGGGATCCATAACTTCGATCCAAGCAGTTTATGTACCTGCGGACGATTTGACCGACCCTGCTCCTGCCACAACATTTGCACATTTGGACGCTACTACCGTACTTTCCAGAGGATTAGCTTCCAAGGGTATTTATCCCGCAGTAGACCCTTTAGATTCAACCTCAACTATGTTACAGCCTCGGATCGTTGGTAACGAACATTATGAAACTGCGCAAAGAGTTAAGGAAACTTTACAACGTTACAAAGAACTTCAGGACATTATCGCAATTCTTGGATTGGATGAATTATCGGAGGAGGACCGTTTAACTGTAGCAAGAGCACGAAAAATCGAGCGGTTCTTATCACAACCGTTCTTTGTGGCAGAAGTTTTTACCGGTTCTCCAGGAAAGTATGTTGGTCTTGCAGAAACAATTAGGGGATTTCAACTAATTCTTTCCGGAGAATTAGACAGCCTACCCGAACAGGCTTTTTATTTGGTGGGGAATATCGATGAAGCTAGCACGAAAGCTATAAACTTAGAAGAGGAGAGCAAATTGAAGAAATGAAATTAAATCTTTATGTACTGACTCCTAAACGAATTATTTGGGATTGTGAAGTGAAAGAAATCATTTTATCTACTAATAGTGGCCAAATTGGTGTATTACCAAACCACGCCCCCATTAATACAGCTGTAGATATGGGTCCTTTGAGAATACGCCTCCTCAACGACCAATGGTTAACGGCGGTTCTGTGGAGTGGTTTTGCGAGAATAGTTAATAATGAGATCATCATTTTAGGAAATGATGCAGAACTGGGTAGTGACATTGATCCAGAAGAAGCTCAACAGGCACTTGAAATAGCCGAAGCTCACTTGAGTAGAGCTGAGGGTACGAAAGAATTGGTTGAAGCGAAGCTAGCTCTCAGACGAGCTAGGATACGAGTCGAGGCTATCAATTGGATTCCCCCATCCAATTGAAGACAATCCAAAGGTTTCGTTGATACAAAGAAAAAGGAAAGAAGGGTAGAAAAAGTTATTAGATAGCGAAGCGAAGTAAGTCCAATGCTATCTAGTAATTTTTCTACCTACCTACCTACTATTGGATTTGAACCAATGACTCCCGCCGTATGAAAGCAATACTCTAACCACTGAGTTAAGTAGGCAATTTACCACCACAAAAGAAGCCCCATTACTTCGATCGATTATAGATCGAATCCTTTTTATAAGCAATACCGCTCCGTTATTAGTATGTTTATGTTATATAGTAAACGGATCAAAGGGATATCCTCTGGCATTAGAGAATATTCATCTTGACAAGAAATTATCTATATGTTAAGATATCTCTGACAAGGGCTATAGCTCAGTTCGGTAGAGCAACTCGTTTACACGTGCGCCAATGCTTTTCAAGGGAACTTATTATGTAATGAACATAATTGACCTTATTGCAAAATCAATGTCTTACTTCATGGATTCGAAAGAATAGGAGAACAGTAGCCTGACAAACAGTTGGTTCAGTCCGATTCAGGTGCCAATTCAGGTGCTTAATCAAATAGAACCCCTATTGATTTGCTAGTTGATAAGGTAAATATCCAGCCCACTCAATGCTAGGCGTAATGAGGATAAGGGCCTCCAAAAAACTTCTTTTCGTTCTATGAACTTTAAGGTGTATGAAGTCTCATAGTAAACTCTTACAGCGGAACGATAGAGACTCCATTTCATTTAGGTTGATTTAATTTAGGCCGGAGGCAGACCTAAGTCAAGGTAATCCTCCTTTGAAACACTTTGGTATTGCTCCTAGATGGATCACAAATAATCAATCAGAGCACAGGGAACCATCTTATTATCTTTCCATAAAGAAAAACTATGGCGGATTAACTGATCTTTACATCAGTTGATGAAAGAGCCCAATGCAGAAAAATGCATGTTGGGTCTTTGAAACAGTTCGAATCATTTCGATAATAATCCGTTTGATCTGTTTTACCGAGAAGGTCTACGGTTCGAATCCGTATAGCCCTAATATATGCGTCTTTTTTTCCATTTTAGGATGGATATCTTATGTTTCCTTTAGTATAGTTTTCTTTTCCTTATTAGTATAGTACTCGTTTATAGACTCGACGGTCGATTGCGCCATAGAATAGAGATAAAAGCATTACCCTAGGCTCATTCATCGAAAATCATAGAGACAGGAAAAGAAAAAAGAAATCAATAGAAGGAAGGATCCCTTACCTGATTTGAATTCCATCCTACTTCAAATAGGATATGCTCTAAGTACCTATACTTTCCTATAATGACTGCAACGATTTTCTCTATTTTGCGAATTTCTATTTTGTTTGAAGTATATTACTATATATACATTATCTAAATATACATTATCTAAACTATATATACATTATTTAAATCGATCCACTTTAACTAAAATAGAAAAAATCGAAAGAAAAAAAAAGAAAGAGTAAATAATAAAACTGGATATTCTGTTTCATAATTCTGAAATAGAGTTCTTTTTTTTTTAGTATTACTCCTCATTAGGATGCATACATTAGTCATCCTAATTTAATTAGGTTCTAATCTAATTAGTAGTAAGTATTTTCTTTTTTATTTAATAGTCTCTGACTATCATTAAATAAAGGGTAGAGCAATTCTTTTTTCTAGAGATTCTAGAGAAAGCGAGACAAAGTGAAGCGAAAGAGTTTTCTTTGTATAAGAATTAGGTCTCTATCATATCTAAATAGAAGGGAAATCCAAAAGAAAGGGAGTGGGGATTCCATTGGATGAATCCTTAAGGAAAACATATTACAAAAGAAACAAAGGCTAAAGTAAACGCTCTTTGCCTTTGGTTTGAGCAAAACGGATTCTTGTTTCACCGAGGAAAAGAGAGAAGTTCTGGATAAATTGACAATGTCAACTTGAATTGACTAATTCAGTTCCGCCTATTCCACATTAATGGGAGTACATTTATGTTTCTGCTTCACGAATATGATATTTTTTGGACATTTCTAATAATAGCAAGTCTTATTCCTATTTTGGTATTTTGGATTTCAGGACTTTTAGCCCCGGTTAGTAAAGGACCAGAGAAGCTTTCGAGTTATGAATCGGGTATAGAACCCATGGGGGGGGCTTGGTTACAATTCCGAATACGCTATTACATGTTTGCGCTAGTTTTTGTTGTTTTTGATGTGGAAACGGTCTTTCTCTACCCTTGGGCAATGAGTTTCGACGTATTGGGTTTATCCGTTTTTATCGAAGCTTTCATTTTTGTGCTTATCCTAGTTGTTGGTTTAGTTTATGCATGGCGAAAAGGAGCCTTGGAATGGTCTTAACTGAATATTCAGACAAAAAAAAAAAAGAAAGAAAAGATTCCATTGAGACAATTATGAGTTTGATTGAGTTTCCGTTACTCGACCAAACAAGTTCCAATTCCGTTATTTCAACTACACCAAACGATCTTTCGAATTGGTCAAGACTCTCCAGTTTATGGCCCCTTCTATATGGTACCAGTTGTTGTTTCATTGAATTTGCTTCATTAATAGGCTCACGATTCGACTTTGATCGTTATGGATTGGTACCAAGATCAAGTCCGAGGCAAGCGGATCTAATTTTAACAGCTGGTACGGTAACAATGAAAATGGCTCCATCTTTAGTGCGATTATATGAGCAAATGCCTGAACCGAAATACGTCATTGCTATGGGAGCCTGTACTATTACAGGGGGAATGTTCAGTACGGATTCCTATAGTACTGTTCGAGGAGTTGATAAGTTAATTCCTGTGGACGTCTACCTGCCGGGTTGCCCGCCTAAACCAGAGGCTGTTATAGATGCCCTAACAAAACTTCGTAAGAAGATAGCGCGAGAAATAGTTGAGGATCGAACTCTATGTCAAAGTCAAAAGAAAAATCGATCTTTTACTACCCGTCACAAGCTTTATGTTCGGCGCAGTATTCACACTGGAACTTACGAACAAGAATTGCTCTATCAATCACCATCCACTTTAGATATATCTTCTGAAACTTTTTTCAAATCCAAAAGTCCAGTATCTTCTTACAAATTAGTGAATTAGGAGGGGTTCTTTTGTGCAGAAAAAGAAAAAGCAGTGCAATCTTTCAAACTTGCATTTGAAATGTGAAATATTTATACAAAGGGGGAGAGATCAAGACAATGCAGCAGGGTTGGTTATCTAATTGGCTAGTCAAACATGACGTGGTTCATAGATCTTTGGGCTTCGATCACCGAGGAATAGAAACTTTACAAATAAAAGCGGGGGATTGGGATTCCATTGCTGTCATTTTATATGTATATGGTTACAATTATTTACGTTCCCAATGTGCTTATGACGTAGCACCTGGTGGATCTTTAGCTAGCGTGTATCATCTTACGAGAATACAGTATGGTATAGATAACCCAGAAGAAGTATGCATAAAAGTCTTTGCCCAAAAGGATAATCCTAGAATCCCGTCTGTCTTCTGGGTTTGGAGAAGTGCTGATTTTCAAGAACGAGAATCTTATGATATGGTGGGAATTTTTTATGATAATCATCCGCGTCTTAAACGTATCTTAATGCCTGAAAGTTGGATAGGCTGGCCCTTACGTAAGGACTATATAACCCCCAATTTCTATGAAATACAAGATGCTCATTGAATGATAATAAATTCATGTTCACTTATACAACACAACTCCCGATTTTATTCAAATCAAGGAATATTTTTACGTTCTGTTCCTAGACAAAACGAAATACTTAATTATATTCTAATTAATTCCTATTATACAAAAAGGTCCAGATAGACTGAACAAAAAGGGCTTCATTTCGATTTTCCAATTTGGAAAATCACATACTTGTTTCCTTCGTATGAACAGAAAAATACAATGACTCAAAGAAGTTCCTATCACGAACTTTGTACCGCGCGTATTACTTAGAACCACTAGGAAAGTAGGATAAGCAAGAATAAAAAAATATTTTATAGCGGCATACAAAATTAATAAGAAATGCAAAAGTGAGGAACGGGGCACCTAATTTTACCTCTTTCTATACCATAAAGAAAGGAACCAAAGTAACCCTTTTCTAAAAAGAAAAAGAAGTGTTTACAGATTTATCTACTTACTCTCTACTATGCTAGATTAGTAATGAATATGTACCCCAATCCATCTCAAGATATTTGTATCAATATCTATTCGGTGAATCCTTTTATTTTCTGTGCCAGGAACCAGATTTGAACTGGTGACACGAGGATTTTCAGTCCTCTGCTCTACCAACTGAGCTATCCTGACCCTTTCTTGTGCATCATCTTAGTAGAGTATTTGCATCTATGTCAATTAAAGAAAAAATAAATTAAATAATTAAATAAAGTATTCAAAATTTGGAAATGGGGAGGGGTAGTCCTATACATTGTGGATGGCTTACTTAATAATACTTAAAAATCGAATTAATAATCGAGATTCCTTGCCGATACTCTACTCTAATAAAAAAGAAACCATCTATTTAATGAATAGCATAAGATTCATTGAGTTCTCGTCGCACTCCTTTGTGAAAGAGTAGAATGAGAAAGCTAATGAATGTTAAACCCATTGATAAAAGTAAAAGAAAAAAAAGGATAACTACTATGGTTAGGGAATAAAAGAGGGTTTGGGGATAGAGGGACTTGAACCCTCACGACTTATAAAGTCAACGGATTTTCCTTTTACTAGAAATTTCATTATTGTCAGTATTGACATGTAGAATGGGACTCTCTCTTTATCCTCGTCCGATTAATCCACTTTTTTTAAGATCTCTAAAACAAAATAATGAATTGAAGGATTTGATTACTTAATATTCGATTGAAATGGATTCACAATAATTCTAAAAAAATTCAGAATTTTCTATTTCATAATCATTCCTAATTTCATTCAAAAAATAAAATAAAGAACCTATATTATGATATGGGTTCTGTGATTAATCGTTTGCTATGTAAGTATATATGCGTGTGTATTAGATGTATAAAGCCCCTCTTTCTCTAATTTCGAAGAGGTTCCACTACCAACACAACGTATTACTTCGATTCGTTAGAACAGCTTCCATTGAGTCTCTGCACCTATCCTTTTCCTTTGGGTTCCAGTTTGAAAACCACTTGTTTTTAAAAAAAGGGATTTGGCTCAGGATTGCCCATTTTTCATTCCAGGGTTTCTCTGAATTTGGAAGTTACCACTTAGCAGGTTTCCATACCAAGGCTCAATACAATCAAGTCCGTAGCGTCTACCGATTTCGCCATATCCCCATTTTCCTTTTCTTTGAAACCAGGATTCCTTGTAAAATTTCATCCATTTCTTAGTTTTTTTTTTGAATCATTGAATTCATTATTCGACGTAGTCTAGCAGCTCATCTCTATTTGAGAGACCCCGCTCGCTTATTGCAATTCAGAATTGAATTGATTCTACCGTTGATATATTTGCAATTCAATCGGAATGAATATATCCAAAAGTTTTTCTCTATCCCGCCTCCTTCCTTCTTTTTTTAGAGTATTCAAAATCATACTATAACGCTTGATATTAATTCTTTTTTTTCTAATCAGAATTAGAAAAATCCATTTGCGAATTAGAGAAATAAAAAGAAAGTTCAATAAATTCTATAATCCTATTTAATAATATCATTTAGTTAAGCATATCAAGCTAACTTTATCTTTCTAAAATTCTAGTATTTTTTTTTTTTTGAGTAGAACTTTCAATTTCGAACTAGTTAATAACTAAGATTAATAATTAAGATCTGACATCTTACGGATTCCCTATATATATTTCTATTTGTTACACTATTTCTGTTATGTAAGCCCACTTAGCTCAGAGGTTAGAGCATCGCATTTGTAATGCGAGGGTCATCGGTTCAAATCCGATAGTCGGCTTTTTTCTCTATCAATGTTCCATGAACAAGAATTTCTCTTTTTCCCCGAATTAAATGGGGAATCCAGGGTCTATTATGTCGTTCTACCTTACAATTTTGCTAGATAAAAAGCATAAAAATAAATAATATATATAAAAAAACCCAGATGTTAATGAAATTCCATTTTTTGTGGTACTTTAGTAGATTTGACTCTGTTTATCCTTTAGTTTAATTCAGTTTTAATTTCGATGTATTCTGTAATGTAAATAGAATGAAATTTATTGTGTAAAATGAAATTTCAATAAAATAAAAAAGGAGTCTTCATGTCCCGTTATCGAGGGCCTCGTTTAAAAAAAATACGCCGTCTGGGAGCTTTACCAGGACTCACTAGAAAAACGCCTAAATCCGGAAGTAATCAGAAAAAGAAATTCCATTCCGGGAAAAAAGAGCAATATCGTATTCGTCTTCAAGAAAAACAGAAATTGCGTTTTCATTATGGTCTGACAGAACGACAATTACTTAGATATGTACATATCGCTGGAAAAGCAAAAAGATCCACAGGTCAGGTTTTACTACAATTACTTGAAATGCGTTTGGATAATATCCTTTTTCGGTTGGGTATGGCTTCAACCATTCCAGGGGCCCGGCAATTAGTTAACCATAGACATATTTTAGTTAATGGTCGTATAGTTGATATACCAAGTTTTCGTTGCAAACCCCGAGATATTATTACTACGAAAGATAACCAACGATCAAAACGTCTGGTTCAAAATTCTATTGCTTCATCCGATCCGGGCAAATTGCCAAAGCATTTGACGGTTGACACATTGCAATATAAAGGACTAGTAAAAAAAATTCTAGATAGGAAGTGGGTTGGTCTTAAAATAAATGAGTTGTTAGTTGTAGAATATTATTCTCGCCAGACTTGAACTTAACAAAAAAAGGAAAGGTTCATAGAATTTTTTTCCCTCCCCCTTTCCCCGAACTAAATCGACCTAAGACTCTTAATTCGTATTTTCCCGTTCACCTAGCAGAAATAGATTAACCCTAGGATCTTTTTTTCTTTTTTGTTATTTCCTCGATGTGTATTTTACATACCACAGTAATTTCCGATAGAGAATTATTATTAAATAAAGGTATTATTGTTGGAATAAATTGTTATTTAATTTGCTACACTGTGATCGCTAACATTGATGAATTAAGAGAAACGGAAAGAGAGGGATTCGAACCCTCGGTAAACAAAAGTCTACATAGCAGTTCCAATGCTACGCCTTGAACCGCTCGGCCATCTTTCCTCCATAATCTTATTATGAAAAATAAACTGAGTGAATAGCGAGTTTTCGTATTTCTACAGTACAGGTACGGCCACAACGGCTCGGGGATTCCATGGCTCTATTGGAAAAATGCCTTTTCATCTAAGTGGAAGGATCCCGTATTTTTTTTACTAGGAATTCCGCTCCCTCGAAAAGTTTTTCTTTGGGGAAAACAAAAATAAAAAGAGAATGGAAGAATTCTTCTTATTCCATAAGAAAATAAAGGAACCCTAGAATTCTATTTGCATAAGGTACGTTACACCATACAATCTAAATATAAAAAAGGGTATAGGGCAATTAATGACTTTGAAAACGCGAAATAGCTGATGAGAGAAGTTGTTGTTGAGAAATAGGAAAGTCGAATGAAATCCAGTCTTAGTCAAATATTTCGTATCTTCTCTTGTCCAAACAGAAGGAAAAGGAGACCATTTGAGCTGAGCGGAAAATCCATACCTCTCTTATCCATTTAGAGCATATGGATCGATTTATAAGAATCGAGTGTTTTGTTTTTATGTTATTTTGTGATAGAATGAAAAGAATTCTATATAGAATGGGTTGGGAATTATGCCTAGATCCCGTATAAATGGAAATTTCATTGATAAGACCTTCTCGATTGTAGCCAATATTTTATTGCAAATAATTCCGACAACCTCCGGGGAAAAAAGGGCATTTACTTATTATAGAGATGGTGCGATTTGACTCTTTTTTTTAGCCCTACCTACATCTCATTCTTACGAGAAAGAGAGAGGGTTCGCATAGAGAGACAAAATTTAGTAAAGGAAACCCGCGCTTGGGGAAGGTGAGGTGAACTAACAATTCCTTCTGTCGTGTATCCTCGATTGATGTGGCCTCAGATGCTTCAATTGTAGATTTGAGTATTGAGCGAAAGGTTACACCTACAGGATAGGTTCTGTATTACAGGCCAATCCGACTATACTAGTACCAATAGGCAGCATAGGGGAGAAAAGCACTACACCTCGAAATAGGAATCAACAAGAGAAAAACTTTGTTAGAAATTAGCCCTTTCCTGATTGGTATCAGGGTTGGGAAGAATGGTTGGGATAACAAACAACCATCAGGTTTGTACTTTGGATACCCTTATAACCATCAAAGGGCGTTGAAGTGGCTAATTCCTTTAAATAGGAGGCGTTGAGAACAAAGAAATTCTTGGAGCTATCGTTTTCCTCTAGCATTAATAGAATTCATTGGTGTTAAGAAAAACCTCTTGGGGGAAGGTTGGCTAGAGATTTCTTGGAAAAATACCAGCCCTCTTCGGTCCATAATGAGATGGGACTAATTCGATTTTGATTCTATCGATTTTTCGCTTAGTACTATGTACAGAAGGGAGAAGCCGTATGAGATGAAAACCTCATGTACGGTTTTGGAACGGAGATTTTTTGAATAGAATGAACGACCGTAACGGATGTTGGCTCAATCCGAAGGAAATTATGCGGAAGCTTTGCAGAATTATTATGAAGCTACGCGACTAGAAATTGATCCCTATGATCGAAGTTATATACTATATAACATAGGCCTTATACACACAAGCAATGGAGAGCATACAAAGGCTTTGGAATATTATTTCCGGGCGCTAGAACGAAATCCTTTCTTACCGCAAGCTTTTAATAATATGGCCGTGATCTGTCATTACGTGCGACTATCTCCACTATAGAAAGAAGAAAAAAAAGAATGTAGGAAATTTTCTAGTAAATACTAGAAAAAGGGCTTTCTACATAGGGATCGTAAAAATAACGATTTTACCCTATCAGCTGTAGGAAGGAAGGACACTTCACGAGAATCAAAATAGGAAGAAAAGAAAGTAGAGCCTATACTACTATTCCATGGATAAAGCTGAAATTGATAGAGAAAACGCCGTAAAGATCAATTAGTGAGCGACTGGGTCGATACAACTAAAAAAACTGCTTCATTATACCACGATATGGCACAAAATTTAGGAATCCGCTTATGTAATAAAGCCGATCCACTAAGGGATTAAGCAGCGGTGTAGTATCAGATCCCAAAGATAGTAAGTTCTTTTTTCTTTCTTGTGGGAAAAAGTCTTTTTCGAGGATTCTATAGAAATTTCATATATGAAAGAAACGAAACCGAGATAGTTACCTTTAAGAAAATTCGAACGAAGCATATAGGTCTATCTATGCTTCATTCTTCTGAAGGTGGGAGAAAAGATCAAACTGATTATTGATCAAAATTAGGGTTTGAAACTTAGGTAATTCACTTCTTCTGCTTAACCCAAGAAGAAATTGGATTTATTTTTGAGAGATCGAATTCAGTTAAGATAGGGGAAATTCGGATAGCAATTTCTGAGCCGTATGAGGTAGGAAACTCTCAAGTACGGTTCTAGGGGAAGGAACTGCCTATTCCGACCGAGGAGAACAGGCCATTCTACAGGGCGATTCGGAAATTGCGGAAGCTTGGTTTGATCAAGCTGCTGAGTATTGGAAACAAGCTATAGCGCTTACTCCGGGAAATTATATTGAAGCACAGAACTGGTTGAAGATTACGAAGCGTTTTGAATAAGACCACTCTCCTTTTTCATAAAATGGGTGGTTTGGTTGTTGATCCATTAATCAAATAATTTAGGTAAGAAAAGAATTTCATTATATCCCTTTCTTCTACCTTCGATTTTATATCATATTTCATAAGGATAAACAATAGGGATAGGCTCTGGAACAGAAGTAATAAAGCACATAAAAGGGGGCAATCTATATATTCCTACCTAATATATCAGGACGGTCTTATTAATAATTCTAATGAGTTATCTTGGAATTTTGAATCAAATAAAAAAATCTATATTATGCTCACTCAAGGAAAGTAGATGTAGATAAGGGCTTATACCCTCAGAAAAAAAATACACTAGCTTCTTAAATTAAAACCTAAAAAAAAGATTTTTTTGTTACGTCCGGAAATAATTTTCCAGAATAACCAATGTCCGTTAGGCACCTAATCCTTATGTCATAATAGATCCGAACACTTGCCTCGGATTGACTTCAATATATAATTGCTCCAGTGAATAACTAAAAAAAAAAATAGAAGGACGGTAGATAGTAAAGAAAAGGACTAATCATAATATCTATCTTTCAAAGATTCAATAAAAAGACAGTTGGCGGGTCTCTTTGTATGTCTTGTCCGGAAAGAGGAGGACTTAATGATTATTCGTTCGCCGGAACCAGAAGTTAAAATTGTTGTGGATAGGGATCCTGTAAAAACATCTTTTGAGGAATGGGCCAGACCCGGGCATTTCTCAAGAACAATAGCTAAGGGCCCCGATACTACCACTTGGATCTGGAACCTACATGCTGATGCTCACGATTTCGATAGTCATACCGGTGATTTGGAGGAGATCTCCAGA